TCATTTAAATTGAAGGGATAGGGAATATAGGTACTTTTCTTTCCTCTTTTTATTCAAAATGTATCATTGAAAATTCAAATAAATATGGACGTAAGGTTTTTTTTCTAAGTAACTAACTTCCCTCAATATGAAGATGAAGTGAATGCGCATATGATGAAAAGCCCGCCCAGCTTTTTTGAATTCAAACTCTTGTGATCTATGTTCCCATCTTACCTGGATCACAAATAGATTCCGTTACATTTGAGTGTCATTTCAACTGGATTCAGTTCAGTTTGTGAAAAAAAGGATATGATTCTTTTCGGAATCATTAAAAATCAGAAAAAAGAATTCCATTCTATCCAAAACACAATCTTGATTCTGATAGACTGGATATGCTCTGGGACGGAAGGATTCGAACCTCCGAATAGCGGGACCAAAACCCGTTGCCTTACCACTTGGCCACGCCCCATTTAGATTTCTATTCGACACTAATAAAGACTACTATTTTTATTGGTTTTTCGCCAATTCTAACCCAAATATCTATAGAATAAATTAGATTGTTGATAGGATTTTGACACGTGTCAATATAGAATTAAACTGAATTTATTGATCATTACATATAATTCAATTAAGATATTGTATGAAAGTATGATTTCTTCTATTCTCCTTTGAGAATTGGAGGATTTTTGATTGGGTAAGTTCAAAGAAAAAGAAGGCTTTTTTGGTCTATTTTACTTTCTTTATTTTTCCTTATATCAATAACTCAATCAAAATGCAATTATCTCAAAGAACAAAATGTCTGTTATGCTTAATATCTTTAGTTTGATCTGTATCTGTCTTAATTCTGCCCTTTATTCGAGTAGTTTTTTCTTCGCCAAATTGCCCGAGGCTTATGCTTTTTTGAATCCAATCGTGAATGTTATGCCAGTCATACCTTTGTTTTTTTTTCTCTTAGCCTTTGTTTGGCAAGCTGCTGTAAGTTTTCGATGAGATCGTTAATACTATCCTAGAAAATGAATGATTTATTCGAGAAAAATTCTAACAATTGATAAGATCAGATAATTCTTAGAGTATGAACCCTCGATTCAAACATTGAAATTCTTGGAGAGCTGCAATAAATTTTGATCACCCCATTCTGACCTTTTTTTTCCAGTGAAAGGCCAAAATAGGGTTCCCCACAATATCGAATTGTGGGTATGAAAGAAAATTTTGGTAATGGAGGATCTATTCTCTTTATTTTTTTCAAAAAAATGATCTTGGAGATTGTGTAATGCTTACTCTCAAACTCTTTGTGTACACAGTAGTAATATTCTTTGTTTCTCTCTTCATCTTCGGATTCCTATCTAATGATCCAGGACGTAATCCTGGGCGTGAAGAATAAAAAAAGGGTGCTTTTTTCGTTTTCTTTACTTGATTTTTCACAAATTTATTAGGATTTTTTTGATCTATTCCACACGTTTAACTAAGGGTTTGCTAAATTGGAAAGATAAGGTAAATATGAAGCCATCAACGGAAAGAGAGGGATTCGAACCCTCGGTACGAATAACTCGTACAACGGATTAGCAATCCGACGCTTTAGTCCACTCAGCCATCTCTCCCAATTCAAAAAAAGATAATTACTATGTTACATTACACATAAAGTAAAAAAAATTGAAAAAAGTCTTTCTTTCTCTCGCTTTTTTCTCTCTCTTTATCTTTATTATATAGATATATACAACTTTTATCAGTAATTACATTTAGATAAAGTAAGGTCCAATAGAATATAAAAAAAATATATAGAAATATAACGAAAAATAAAGAAGACCTCCTTGCTTTGATTTTGTCCGAAAGGCGTTTTTATTCCCATGGCCTGGCCTGGTCAGTACCTAGCCGGGCCTTTTTTTTTGTTTCAACGAATCATAGAGAAAATGATTTATCTGATTTATTTCAAAAAAAAAATGCTTGCTATTAAAGCAACAATAAAAAGAAGAAGGACTATTTCCATTCTTATTATATAAAATAAAATCAAAGTGTCATTTCGTATTATTCTTTCTTCCTTTTTTATTTGACTAAATAAAGAAAAAAAAAAATGAAACTATGGATTCTTACACAATGCATTTTTATGTTAGGATTTCGGCAGTTTTGTCGAGCCGTATCTATAAAAATTCCGCCAGCAAAAGAAAGGATAAAACTTGTTATTTAGTTATTTAAATGAACCCTCTTTTCCTAATCTCATTAAGTTCCCCCCTGAAAAATCCCAACACTCTAATTTTCATGATTCTTTTATGATCCTATCTTGATTACGTCCAATTCCCTTGTTCGACAAAAGGTCCTTTTGTATACAATAATCGCATTGTAGCGGGTATAGTTTAGTGGTAAAAGTGTGATTCGTTCTATTAACCCCCTAAATAGTTAAGGGGTCTTTCGGTTTGAATTCATATTCCGACCAAAAACTTTATTTCTTAAAAGGATTTAATCCTTTACCTCTCAATAACAGATTCGAGGAAAAATATACATTCTCGTGATTTGTATCCAAAGGTCG